ATAATAAGACATGAATAGGACTACTATAGATAGATATATATAGATAGTAGATATAGATAGTAATAAGTTCAATTAATTAGTTTCAATTCATCATTATAATAAAGAAATGGATACAAATTCAACTTACTCATTCAAACGAAACTTTGAAGTCATTTTCCTAGTCATCTTTTTTCATAAAAAAATATCTGGTTGACGCCAAAAAAGCAAAGTAAAAAAACAAACAAGACTCGAATTGAATGGAAAGCCCTTTATCAGATTTGAACCGATGACTTACGCCTTACCATGGCGTTACTCTACCACTGAGTTAAAAGGGCCTTTTTCATCAATTAACCTTTTCTATTTCATTGAGAATTTACCATATTCGTTATTGTATAGATCTGTACCAATATATGTATGTACGTAATATATAATATATAATAGATAGAACTTGGAAAAAGGTGGATTTACAAAAAAGGGTCATTATTATTTTGATTTATTACTTTTTTGTTTCTTTTGTTATATATTCTTTTGTTATATATGTATAGAAAATCAATAATAATCAAATGAAATATCCAATATTATATTATATATTTATATATATTATATTAATATTATATATATATATATTATATAATAATATATAATAGTAAAATATAATGTTAGTATAGATATAAATGAACTTCATTAAGTATATTCCTTAAGTTAACAAAGTAATAGCAATAGCAAAAGATATCAAATGATTTTCATTTATGAGATGAGTTGATTTGCATTTTACATTACTAAAATTAAGAAAAAAGGAAATCTTTCAATATGCAAATAAATCATATAAAATGTATAAAAATAATATTACAATAACATGTATTAAGTAGATTAGTCAATTTGAACTGAACATCCAAGTAAGAAAGATTCATTGCATTTAGTCATACCAATGGATTCTATTGACAATTCCAAAAACTGTTCATACTATTATCATAGTATGATAACGGGTGGGTATGGGTATATATGCCCCTATCGTCTAGTGGTTCAGGACATCTCTCTTTCAAGGAGGCAGCGGGGATTCGACTTCCCCTGGGGGTAGCTTTTTAGAAAAGTGGATTCATCTAATAATACTAACTTAACAATAAACCTAAGATCAATTATTCCTGGGTCGATGCCCGAGTGGTTAATGGGGACGGACTGTAAATTCGTTGACGACATGTCTACGCTGGTTCAAATCCAGCTCGGCCCAGTGCTGCACTAGGATGTACGATGTATCTTTTAGAATACCATTTGTTGTCTTCCATAAAATATGGATAAAGTACTTTATCCATAAAATTAAAGAGAGAAATTTTTCATACTCAAAAAAAACGGGGGTTGATGTTGATAATACTTTACTTTATTCAGCTTTGATAAAGATAAAGTATCATGTATCATGAAAGAAAAATTGGTATTTCCTTTAATAATAATGAGATTTCTCTAATATTATTAGTAAAATTGTGTGATTCTCCATATCATTACGATTCATATTCATATTCTCTGTAGATAGGATTATCTTTTACATTCGTGCATTTATCATAATACAACGGATGAATAACATGTTGTTAGGATTCAATACATATTACGTATGTAATACACCCCACGGGGATTGTAGTTCAATTGGTCAGAGCACCGCCCTGTCAAGGCGGAAGCTGCGGGTTCGAGTCCCGTCAGTCCCGAACTAAGATCTAATGCACTCATCAATTCATTGATCTTCTCTTTTCATTTGTAATAGAAGAAAGATCAATTCATTTCTCTTTTTTTTGTTCTTACAAAGATAATGGAGAGACATATCTTATGTAAATCTTTATGACATCATTGATTATGTGGATATGTATGTAGTATTTTGTTTTTCCAATTTTCTTTTTATAAGGTATAGCCAATCCCCATCTTATTTCTTTTTTCCATTTATATATATTGATGAATGATATGGAGTAAAATGCTCGTATTCTACTGGGCATACATATCAAATATCAAAAGGGTATCTTTTTGTGATACTATACAATTTAGAAACGATATAATGACTTAATCAAAGTACAAAGTTTCAATTAAACCCCACTTTTTTATTTTGTTTATACATGTTTCATTTCCTAATTGATTTCATTGATCAAATCAAACGTATCCCCTTATTATGTGAATTGTAAACTGTGCATTTTTATCCATTTTGAAAAGGATCAAGTACAAGAAGACTAAAAAGTCTGCTTTTTGAGTAACCTTTTTACTGGTTGTTTGGTTATTTTTAGTTGTGCATCACTCATAGAGTAGTGATTTTATAATACCATACTTTCTCTTTTTATATATTTTAGCTATAATCATCCTAAAAATGAAGGGAAATAACATAGTATAAAGAAATCAACTGGTAGGTTTTTTTAAAGATGTGAAAAGCTTCAAAAAAGGTATTTTTTATTCCATAATGTTTTTGATTCCCAATAACTAGGGATATAATCTCATAGAAATGGCAAGGAAATTCCATAAGATGATTGTATATGAATGATATTATACTCAATTGGATTAATTGATGATACTGAATCAGATTATTATTTAAAATTGCTTTATTGTCAAAAATGCGATAGTATCACATAAGAATATAATTATCCATACTAACTTCAAGAAGCAAAAGGTATTTCTTATGGAAGTCAATATTTTAGCATTTCTTGCTACTGCATTATTTATTTTAGTTCCTACTGCTTTTTTACTTATTATTTACGTCAAAACAGTTAGCCAAAATGATTAATTGGAATCCCACTTTGATGAATTCGTTTCAAATATCCAGCATGGAAGATATAAAAGAAGGAGAGGAAATCAAATAAGATTCCAATTATTACATTGGAATGATAAAGTGTAGTAGAAGGAACTTAGTTTTTTTCTACTACACTTTTTAAAATATCTGATTATATTTTGATTATATTTATATTAGTATTGAGATATATATCATATCTATTTATAATTTATTTAATATTTCATATTCATATTAATATAATTATTCCAATTTTAAAATGTTCTGTTTTTTTCATTCCTACTATAAATCTATATAAAATCTAATTAATCCTTAATGCATTCGAAATACGAATATAAATCATAAGTTGATATATGATATAGATACATCAATAATTTATTATCATTCCATTCTTATTGGATATGGAATCCATTAGAAATCTATCTAGAGTTCACATATCCACATAATAAAAGTGGAAATTCCATTTCAGTTTATTTTCAGTACAGTATACAATTAAAAAAAGAAGAATAAAGAATGCAAAATAAATAAAAAACCAATCCTTTATTTGAACACAACAATATAAAATGAGGATCAAAAAACTAGTTAAGATAATGGTTAGTTTATCCAAATAAAAAAATCCTTATCTTAGGAAAAAAGGGTTTTATCATCTCTGTATTTCTTTTTTTGCATATTCTATTCCTATGCTTAAAGTCCACTCCTTCCCCATACTACTAATGAAAGAGAAAATGTAAACACTACCATTAAAGCAGCCCAAGCGAGACTTACTATATCCATGTAACTTATGTCTCCTATCCTATGTAAATGAAATTATTGCATATTGCATTATTATTTCTTTAATATCATATATATATATATATATTATTATAGCAGAATTAATGGAGTAGAGTCAAAACAAAAAGGGAAGGGGATTCTGATCTACGACTCTTAAAGAACCGATGATTACGAATGCATAAAAAATGCATTGTGGTATATTTTTGGTAGAATGATAAAGTATTAAGTACAAATATAAGACATTTTAACAAATTAACGAAAAAACATATTCCGAATCAAGCAGACGTTATAAGAGAAATTCCTTTGGTTGATTTGATGATCAGGCGACACCCAGATTTGAACTGGGGATAAAGGATTTGCAGTCCCCTGCCTTACCTCTTGGCCATGTCGCCCTAACAATTGGATCAAAAATCCATAAATCCATTATGGAATTTCATAAAAAATAACAATTAGATTATGATCTATTGTTATACATGTTGTCCCAGGTGACATTATGCTAAAAACTAAAAGGCTAAAAACTAAAAGTGGGCTGGAAAAATAGTTGCTAACATTATTTTGTTATACTTTGTTTTATGATTCTAAATTATCCATTCTTACTATTTTAGTAGTAATTCTTATTACTCAATGATTAATTAAAAAAAAAGGATTGGGATTTGTTTAACATTCCAATAAATGAGTTATGCAAATTCAATATAAAATAAAGCTTCAATAAAGTCAAATAAACCACAGGCCAACTATTCTTCTAATAATCATTTTATGATCTTATCACTAGAAACTAGAAAGCAAATTTCATGAGGAATTTTTAACATCACAATTGGATTTTCATATCATCTTACTCACTCAATTTCGATTATCCATGTATATTTATAAAAAACTCCATAGGTTTAAGTGAAAGGATTCTTTACAGGAAAAAGGGATCCAGTACTTCTCTTTCCATCTGTACTTGTTTTTTTTTACATCAAACTCTGTTTGAAACAGTTATTTATATTTATTTAGATATTATATTAATATTATATTTATATCCATTTATCCATTAATAGGTATGAAATAGCTATATGGAATTCACTCCAATTTCATGTGATTCAGTAAGCAGAATGCACATTCTATCCTTGGTAAATCGATTCGTATGGCTCGATTGAAGAGTAAAGTAAGCAAAAAAGATGGAATTTCACACTTTTAAAATAAATAACAAACTTAAGATGCGTCAAAATGAAAATGAGGGAATGTCCATAATCCCTGCGTTTAGTCAGATCCAATTTGTTGGATTTTGTAGGTTCATTAGTCAAGGCTTACTGGAAGAATTTCATAAGTTTCCAAAAATTGAAGATACAGATCAAAAGATGGAATTTCAATTATTTGGAGAGGGATATCAATTGATAGAACCCTTGATAAAAGCAAAAGATGCTGTATATGAATCACTTACATATTCTTCTGAATTATATGTACCGGCAGGGTTATTTTTGAAAACTGGTAGAGATATGCAAGAACAAACCGTTCTTATAGGGAACATTCCTCTAATGAATTCCCTGGGAACTTTTATAGTAAATGGAATATACCGAATTGTTATTAATCAAATATTGCAGAGTCCCGGTATTTATTACCGTTCCGAATTGGATCATAACGGAATTTCTATCTATACCGGAACTATAATATCAGATTGGGGAGGAAGATCGGAATTGGAAATGGATAGAAAAGCAAGGATATGGGCTCGCGTGAGTAGGAAACAAAAAATATCTATTCTAGTTCTATCATCAGCTATGGGTTTAAATTTAAAAGAGATTTTGGATAATGCTTGTTACCCCGATATATTATTGTCTTTCCTGAATGAGAAAGAAAAAAAAAAGATTGGATCAAAAGAAAATGCTATTTTGGAGTTTTATCAACAATTTGCTTGTGTAAGCGGTGACCCTTTATTTTCTGAGTCTTTGTGTAAAGAATTGCAAAAGAGATTTTTTCAACAAAGATGTGAATTAGGAAAAATTGGTCGACGAAATCTAAACCAGCGATTAAATCTTGATATACCTCAGAACAAGACATTCCTGTTACCGCGAGATGTATTGGCCGCTGCGGATCTTTTGATTGGAATGAAATTTGGAATGGGTACAATTGACGATATGAATCATTTGAAAAATAAACGTATTCGTTCTGTAGCGGATCTATTACAGGATCAATTTGGATTGGCTCTTTTTCGTTTAGAAAATGCGGTTCGAGGAACTATATGCGGAGCAATCCGGCATAAATTAATACCCACTCCTCAAAATTTGATAACTTCAACTTCATTAACAACTACTTATGAATCTTTTTTTGGCCTACATCCTTTATCTCAAGTTTTGGATAGAACAAATCCATTAACGCAAATTGTTCACGGAAGAAAATTAAGTTATTTGGGTCCTGGCGGATTGACAGGACGAACTGCTAATTTTCGTATACGAGATATTCACCCTAGTCATTATGGACGTATTTGTCCAATTGACACGTCTGAAGGAATCAATGTTGGACTTATTGGATCCTTAGCTATTCATGCGCGGATTAGCCCGTGTGGATCCATGGAGAGTCCTTTTTATGAAATATTTGAGAAGCAAAAAGAAAAAGAGGGGAAGATCCTTTATTTATCCCCAAAAACAGATGAATATTATATGGTAGCAGCAGGAAATTATTTGGCTTTGAATAGGGGTATTCAGGAAGAACAAGTTGTTCCAGCTCGCTACCGTCAAGAATTCCTAACTATTGCATGGGAAAAGATTCATTTTAGAAGTATTTTTCCCTTCCATTATTTTTCGATGGGAACTTCCCTCATTCCTTTTATTGAGCATAATGATGCAAATCGTGCTTTAATGAGCTCCAATATGCAGCGCCAGGCAGTTCCTCTTTTTCGGTCCGAAAAGTGTATTGTTGGAACTGGGTTGGAACGCCAAACTGCTCTAGATTCGGGCGTTTCCCTTATAGCGGAATACGAGGGAAAGATCATTTATACTGATTCTCAGAAGATCCTTTTATCAAGTAATGAGAGTACTATAAGTATTCCACTAGTTATGTATCAACGTTCTAACAAAAATACTTGTATACATCAAAAATCTCGGGTTCGACAAGGTAAATGCATAAAAAAAGGACAAATTTTAGCAGATGGAGCAGCTATTGTTGATGGGGAACTGGCTTTAGGAAAAAACGTATTAGTAGCTTATATGCCATGGGAAGGGTATAATTTTGAGGATGCAGTACTAATTAGTGAACGTCTGGTATATGAAGAGATTTATACCTCTTTTCACATCCGAAAATATGAAATTCAGACTCATATGACAAACCAAGGTCCTGAAACAATTACTAAAGAAATACCACATCTAGAGGCTCATTTACTTCGTAATTTAGACAGAAATGGAATTGTGATGTTGGGATCTTGGGTGGAAACAGGTGATATTTTAGTAGGTAAATTAACGCCTCAGATAATAAATGAATCCTCCTATGCTCCCGAGGATAGATTATTACGAGCCATACTTGGCATTCAGGTATCAAACACAAAAGAAACTTCTCTCAAATTACCTATAGGTGGAAGGGGCTGTGTTATTGATGTCCAATGGACCCAGAATAAGGAGGGTTCCAGCTATAGTTCAGAAAGGATTTGTATATATATATTACAGAAACGTGAAATCAAAGTAGGTGATAAAGTAGCTGGAAGGCACGGGAATAAGGGTATCGTTTCAAAAGTTTTGCCTAGAGAGGATATGCCCTATTTGCAAGACGGAACGCCTGTTGATATAGTCTTTAATCCCCTGGGAGTACCCTCACGAATGAATGTAGGACAAATATTTGAATGCTCCCTCGGATTAGCAGGAGACCTTTTGAAAAGGCATTATCGAATTGTGCCCTTTGATGAGAGATATGAACAAGAGGCTTCTAGAAAACTAGTGTTTTCTGAATTATATTTAGCCAGTAAACAAACAAAAAATCCATGGGTATTTGAATCCGAGTACCCAGGAAAAAGTATAATCTTCGATGGAAGAACTGGAGATCCTTTTGAACAACCTGTCTTAATAGGAAAGTCCTATATCTTCAAATTAATTCATCAAGTGGATGATAAAATACATGGGCGTTCGAGTGGGCATTATGCACTTGTTACACAACAACCCCTTAGAGGAAGGGCCAAGCAAGGGGGGCAACGAGTAGGGGAAATGGAAGTTTGGGCTTTAGAGGGATTTGGTGTTGCTCATATTTTACAAGAAATGCTTACTTATAAATCTGATCATATTAGAGCTCGTCAAGAAGTACTTGGTATTACGATCATTGGAGGAAGAATACCTAATCCCGAGGATGCACCAGAGTCTTTTCGATTGCTCGTTCGAGAACTACGATCTTTGGCTCTAGAACTGAATCATTTTCTTGTATCTGAAAAAAACTTCCAGATCCACAGGAAGGAAGCTTGATCTGAATGAATCCTTTTTTTTATGATCGACCAATATAAACATCAACAACTTCAAATTGGACCAGTTTCTCCACAACAAATAAGGAGTTGGGCCAACAAAACCCTACCGAATGGGGAAATTGTTGGAGAAGTCAAAAAGCCTTATACTTTTCATTATAAAACAAATAAACCAGAAAAAGATGGATTGTTTTGCGAAAAAATCTCTGGACCTATAAAAAGCGGAATTTGCGCTTGTGGAAATTATCGAGTGATCGGAGCTGAAAAAGAGGAAAAAATCTTTTGCGAACAATGTGGGGTAGAATTTATTGATTCTCGAATACGAAGATATCAAATGGGCTATATAAAACTCGCATGTCCAGTGACTCATGTATGGTATTTAAAACGTCTTCCTAGTTATATCGCGAATCTTTTAGATAAACCACTTAAGGAATTAGAAAGCCTAGTATACTGCGATGTGTGATTTGATCAAAATTTACATTTTACAGATTTAGATTGAGAAGCTGTCATCCCATTCAATCTGATTGGGATGCCCTAATTCTTACATTTATTTATGTATCAAATACAAATAAATAACATGAAACTTAGAAGATTAGGAGGGTTTATTGAATACTTCCAAATAAAAGGGGAATTGATCTATGGCCGATGCTGTAACACACCTGTATCATATGAATAGTTAGCTTTACTTAATAAAAAATCCTTTTTTGTAGAACTAACCATTTGATTTCCTTTAAAGAGTATTAGAAATATATTTTTATTTAAGCAAGCAAAGGAAATCTAGCATGGTTACAGAAGTTTATCTATCGCATATATACTTCAAGGGGCATACAATCATAGCATAGCCATCAGGGTAAGTAGAGACCTAAAAGATCAACTATAACAATATCGATAATAGACAAATAAATTCCTTACGAATCAAATAAAGAAGAAACAAAACAATGTTTTAACAATTTCATTAAGGAAATAGACTACTCAATCATTCTGCATATCCATTTTTTAAGAATTTATTAAGTAAAGTAAATAAAGTAAAAAAATAACGAATTCATTCAAATGATTAATATGGAATTGAGTAATGAGTAGTTTCTTGTAAGGGTTTTTATCGAACAAAAAAAAGAAAAAAGTTATCTTTAGTAGAACGACTTAAGCCGGATGAGTGGAAACCCTCACGTCCGATTTTAAAAGGGGGTTCCTGTGGAACCTATCTTGATTTCTCTTTGGCTAGGCCGATAATTAAAAAACCTACTTTCTTACGATTACGAGGTTTATTCGAATATGAAATTCAATCCCGGAAATATAGCATCCCACTTTTTTTTACTACCCTAGGCTTCGAAACATTTCGAAATCGGGAAATCACAGCGGGAGCGGGTGCTATTCGAGAACAATTAGCTGATTTAGATTTGCAAATTATGATAGAAAATTCCTTGATAGAGTGGAAGGAATTAAGTGACGAGTGGTCTACTGAAAATGAATGGGAAGATAGAAAAATTAGAAGAAGAAAAGATTTTTTGGTTAGGCGTATGGAATTAGCTAAACATTTTATTCGAACAAATGTGGAACCAGAATGGATGGTTTTGTGCTTATTACCAGTTCTTCCTCCCGAGTTAAGACCTATCATCCAAATAGATGGGGGTAAACTAATGAGTTCGGATATTAATGAACTTTATCGAAGAGTTATCTATCGAAACAATACTCTTATGGATCTATTAGCTACAAGTAGATCTACACCAGGGGAATTGATAATGTGTCAAGAAAAATTAGTACAAGAAGCCGTGGATACACTTCTGGATAATGGGATCCGCGGACAACCAATGAGGGATGGCCATAATAAAGTTTACAAGTCATTTTCCAATTTAATTGAGGGTAAAGAGGGAAGATTTCGTGAGACTTTGCTTGGTAAACGAGTGGATTATTCGGGGCGTTCAGTCATTGTCGTGGGCCCTTCACTTTCATTACATCAATGTGGATTACCGCGAGAAATAGCAATAGAGCTTTTCCAAACATTTGTAATTCGTAATTTAATTAGACAAAATTTTGCTTCTAACATCGGGATTGCTAAAAGTAAAATTAGAGAAAAAGAATTGATTGTATGGGAAATACTTCAAGAGGTGACACAGGGGCACCCCATCTTGTTAAATCGAGCACCCACCCTGCATAGATTAGGCATACAAGCTTTTCAACCGATTTTAGTGGAAGGACGCGCGATTTGTTTACACCCATTAGTTTGCAAGGGCTTCAATGCAGATTTTGACGGTGATCAAATGGCTGTGCATCTACCTTTATCTTTAGAAGCTCAGGCAGAAGCACGTTTACTTATGTTTTCTCATATGAATCTTTTGTCTCCAGCTATTGGGGATCCTATTTCTGTACCAACTCAAGATATGCTTATTGGACTCTATGTATTAACAATTGGAAATCGCCGAGGTATTTGTGCAAATAAATACAATCCATCTAATTGCAAAAACTATCCAAATCAGAGAGTTTATAATAATAACTATAAGTATACAAAAGAACCCTATTTTTATAATTCCTATAATGCACTTAGATCTTATCGAGATAAACAACTCTTTTTTTTACATAGTCCCTTGTGGCTCAAATGGAGATTAGATCAACGCGTCATTACATTAAAAGAAGTTCCGATTGAAGTTCAATATGAATATTTGGGTACTTTTAATGAGATTTATAGGAATTATTTAATAGTTGGAAATCTAAAAAAAGAAATCTGTTCTATATACGTTCGAACCACTTTTGGTCATCTTTCTTTTTATAGAGAAATAGAAGAAGCCATACAAGGATTTAGTCGAGCCTATTCATCTACTACTATCTAAACTAAGAAAGTACGTTGGGCTATACCCTTTCCCTGGCTGGGCGTTAGAGTTTTTCAAATTTAAAAAGTATCGTCTCTTAGCAGTGTGAAATTTAGGTTTAAGATTGATAAAAATGTAGTTTTAAAATCACTGACTCAGGTTTATTGTCAAATCCTACTCAACATAATATAGAGGTCTTTATGGCGGAACGGGCCGATCTGGTCTTTCACAATAAAGTGATAAATGGAACTGCTATGAAACAGCTTATTAGCAGATTAATCAATCATTTTGGGATGGGATATACATCCCATATCTTGGATCAAATCAAAACTTTGGGTTTTCATCAAGCTACTGCTACATCCATTTCATTAGGAATTGATGATCTTTTAACAATACCTTCTAAGGGATGGTTAGTCCAAGACGCTGAGCAGCAGAATTTTCTTTTGGAAAAACATCATCTTTATGGGAATGTACACACGGTAGAAAGATTACGTCAATCCATCGAGATATGGTATGCTACAAGTGAATATTTGAGACAAGAAATGAATCCGAATTTTAGGATGACCGATCCTTCTAATCCCGTCTATCTAATGTCTTTTTCGGGAGCTAGAGGAAATGCCTCTCAGGTACACCAATTAGTTGGTATGAGGGGATTAATGTCGGATCCACAAGGACAAATGATTGATTTACCCATTCAAAGCAATTTACGCGAGGGACTGTCTTTGACAGAATATATCATTTCTTGTTATGGAGCCAGAAAAGGAGTTGTGGATACAGCTGTACGAACATCAGATGCTGGATATCTTACACGTAGACTTGTTGAGGTTGTTCAGCATATTATTGTACGTAGAAGAGACTGTGGTACTATCCGAAGTTTTTCTGTGAGTCCCAAAAATGGGATAACGGAAAAAATTTTTGTTCAAACACTAATTGGTCGTGTATTAGCAGATGATATATATATTGGTTCACGATGCATTGCAACTCGAAATCAAAATATTGGGATTGGACTAGTCAATCAATTCATAACCTTTCGAGCACAACAAATCTATATTAGAACACCTTTTACTTGCCGAAGTACATATTGGATCTGTCAATTATGTTATGGTCGTAGTCCCGCTCATGACGATTTAGTTGAATTAGGAGAAGCTGTAGGTATTATTGCAGGTCAATCTATTGGAGAACCGGGTACTCAACTAACATTAAGAACTTTTCATACAGGTGGAGTATTTACGGGTGGCACCGCTGAACAGGTGCGAGCTCCTTCTAATGGAAAAATTATCTTCAATGAGGATTTGGTTCATCCCACACGTACTCGTCATGGGCATCCTGCTTTTTTATGTTCGATAGACTTGTATGTAGTTATTCAAAGTCAAGATATTGTACATAAAATGAATATTCCCAAAAAAAGTTTAATTTTAGTTCAAAATGATCAATATGTAGAATCGGAACAAGTGATTGCTGAAACTCGTACTGGAATATCCACTTTTATTTTTAAAGAGAGGGTACGAAAACATATTTATTCTGACTTAGAGGGCGAAATGCACTGGAGTACTGATGTCTATCATATGGCTGAATATATATATAGTAATGTTCATCTATTGCCAAAAACAAGTCATTTATGGATATTAAAAGGAAGTCCATACATCTCTAATATAGTATCGTTTTCGCTCTACAAGGATCAAGATCAAATGAATACCTATTTTTTTTCTGTTGATGAAAGATGGATTTCAAATGTTTTAATGACGACTGATCAGGTAAAAGGGAAATTGTTTACTACTTCCGGTAACAAAAAAGATAGGGAAATTATTCATCTTCATTATTTAAGATCTAATCTAATTGGATGTCAGGATCACTGGAATTTGATCTATCCTTCTACTTTTCAAGTCAATTCGGATTTATTATCAAAAAAACGAAGAAATAGATTTCTAATCCCATTACAATCTAATCAAGAACAAGATAAAGGGTTAATACCTTGTTTTGGTATTTCAATTGAAATACCTCTAAATAGTATTTTGCGTAAAAAGAGTATTTTTGCTTTTTTTGATGATCCACGATACAGACAAAATCATTCAGGGATTACTAAATATGGTACTGTAGAGACAGATTCCATCATCAAAAAAGAAGATTGGATTGAATATCAAGGAGCAAAAGAATTTAGTTCAAAATACCAAACGAAACTAGATAAGTTTTTTTTCATTCTCGAAGAAGTGCATATTCTACCGGGATCTTCCTCCATAATGGTCCAGAACAATAGTATTATTGGAGTAGATACGCAGCTTACTTTAAATAAAAGAAGTCGAGTAGGCGGACTCGTTCGAGTAGAAAGAAAAAAAATATATGTGGAACTTAAGATATTTTCGGGAGATATTCATTTTCATGGGGAAACAGATAAGATATCGAGATACAACGCCATTTTGATACCACCGAAAACCAAAAAAGAATATTCTAAGGAATCAATAAAATGGAAAAATGGGATCTATGTGCAACGAATTACACTCACAAAAAAAAGGTATTTTTTTTTGGTTCGCCCCGTGGTCGCATATTGCCTAGCGGATGGCATCAATTTAGCAACACTTTTTCCTAAGGATCTATTACAGGAAAAAGATAATATTTTACTTGAAGTTGCAAATTATATTATTTATGGAAATAACAAGTCAATCCGAGGGATTTCCCCCACAAATAGTCAATTAGTTAGGACTTGCGTAGTATTGAATTGGGACCAAGAAGAAAATGATTCAATAAAGGAAGTACGTGCTTCTTTTGTTGAGATAAGGGCAAATGATCTGATTCGTGATTTTGTAAGAATTGAATTAGTAAAGTCTACTATTTTATATAAGGTAAAAAGATATGATAAAACATTTTTTGGATTGATTACCACTCAGAACTTCAATCATACTAACAAAAATCCATTTTATTACAAGATAGGGATTCTATCATTTAGTCAATATAAAGGGGTGTTTGGTACGTTATTGAATCAAAATAGGAAATGCCCTTCTTTAATGATTTTTTCATCATCTAATTGTTATCAAATTGGTCCGTTAAATAATGTGAAATATAAGAATGTAAAAAAAAAAAAGAATCATAGAATTCCAGTTACGGATTTTTTAAGTCCCTTAGGTGATATTGTACCTAAAATTCAAAGATATACTCATTTTGATTCATCTTACCATTTAATAACTCATAATCTATTCTTGTTAAATAAATATTTTTCGCTTGACAATTGGAAAGATCCTTTTCAAGCAGCTCAAATTCTTAAGTACTTTTTAATAGACGAACATAGGAGGATTTATAATCCTGATCCATGCAGCAATATAATTATATTTATAAATCCATTCTTTTTGAATCGGTGTTTGTTCTATAACGATTTTTTTGAGGATACATTGACAAAAATTTACCTTGGAAAACTTATTTTTGAAAAGGGATATCTATTTCAATATGAACCACATATAATAAACCAATCTGGTCAAATTTTAATAATTCATGTGGATTCCTTAGTTATAAGATCAGCTAAGCCCTATTTGGTTACTCCAGGATCAACTGTTCATGGTCATTTTGGAGAAATCCTTTATGAAGGCGATACATTAGTCACTTTTATATATGAAAAATCAAGATCTGGTGACATAACACAGGGTCTTCCAAAAGTAGAACAAATCTTAGAAGTCCGTTCGATCGATTCCATTTCCATTAACCTGGAAAAAAGAATGGAAAGTTGGAACGAATGTATACCGAGAATTCTTGGTATACCCTGGGTATTTTTGATTGGAGCTGAACTAACTATAGCTCAAAGTCGTATCTTTTTGGTTAATAAGATTCAAAAGGTTTATCGATCCCAGGGGGTGCAGATACATAATAGACATATAGAAATTATTGTACGTCAAGTAACATCAAAGGTGTTGGTTTCAGAAGAGGGAATGTCAAACGTTTTTTCACCCGGCGAATTAGTTGGATTGTTGAGAGCGGAACGCGCAGGGCGCGCTTTGGACGAATCAATCTGTTATGGGGTAATCTTATTAGGAATAACAAAAGCGTCTCTGAATACTCAAAGTTTCATATCCGAGGCGAGCTTTCAAGAAACTGCTCGAGTTTTAGCAAAAGCTGCTTTACGAGGTCGTATTGATTGGTTAAAGGGTTTGAAAGAGAACGTTGTTCTTGGGAAAATTATACCCGTGGGTACTGGATTCAAAAAAGTGATGTATCGTTCAGGACAAGGGAATAATTTTGAAACTCAAAAAGCTGTTTGAGTCATAATTGGATTACATTATATTATATAGAATGCTTTTTTTATGTGATCAAACTTTTCCTAAGTAAAAATGTTTATGAAACACCATAAAAAACTTAGGTTTTATATTTCTAAATAGAATTCAAACCATAAATTAGGATATTGGAAAAAATAAGAATAAGTAGTTTACAATTGTTATGGTTTATGCTGTGTCCTAATTTCAAATTGTAACAAAGTTTTGTCGGAGTTGCTTTTATTTAAAGAGATTTTGTCTCTTTGTTTGTTAGTTAGTAATATTCCATTTGAATTTATTAATAATAAATTCAATTAATCATTAATCAATTTCAATAGAAGAAAAAGGGAAATGTTAAAAAAAATGACAAGAAGATATTGGAACATTCATTTGGAAGAGATGATGGAAGCAGGAGTTCATTTTGGTCATGGTACTAAGAAATGGAATCCTAGAATGGCGCCTTATATTTCTGCAAAACGTAAAGGTATTCATATTACAAATCTTGCTACAACAGCTCGGTTTTTATCAGAAGCTTGCGATTTAGTTTTTGATGCAGCAAGTGTCGGAAAAAGCTTCTTAATTGTTGGTACTACAAATAAAGCAGCAGATTTAGTAGCATCAGCCGCAATAAAGGCTCGATGTCATTATGTTAATCAAAAATGGCTCAGCGGTATGTTAACAAATTGGTCCACTACGGAAACTAGACTTTATAAGTTCAGAAATTTAAGTACGGAAGAAAAGATGGGTAAATATCTTCAAAAAAAGGATGCCACAATGTTTAAAAAAACATTATCGACCTTGAAAACCTATCTCGACGGGATCAAATATATGACGAAGTTGCCTGATATAGTAATCATCGTTGATCAGCAAGAAGAATATACGGCTCTCCGAGAATGTGCCGTTTTGGGGATTCCGATAATTTGTTTAATTGATACAAATTGTGATCCCACTCTTGCAGATCTTTCGATTCCAGCCAACGATGACGCTATAGCGTCAATTCGGTTGATTCTTAACAAATTAGTATCTGCAATTTGTGAGGGTCGGTCAAAGTATAGTTCTAGCTATATAAGAAGTCATTAATTGAATTATTCGTTCCTTTTGAGTACTTCCATTGTCTTTTTATATATTTATTAGATCGGCTTATTGTTAGAAAGTATATTCATTACTATTCGTTTTCTTTATTCTTTATCTAAATATAATATATAATAATAAATATATATACACAATTATCCGTATCCGTTAGCGTTGAATTTATTTTCTTCATTCTTTTCTTGGTGTGCTAACTATACATATCATATAAACTATCCATATACGATGAATTATTCCAATTGGTAAGTTGAGAAATAGATGGTTGAATCAAAATAATAACTTTGTGAAATGAACTTTTTATCAAAGAACGATATGAGCGTTATACCATGTTCGATTGAAACACTTAATGGATTGTACGATATATCGGGTGTAGAGGTAGGCCAACATTTATATTGGCAAATAGGAGATTTACAAGTCCATGCTCAAGTCCTTATAACTTCTTGGTTTGTAATTGTTATGTTATTAGGGTCGGTTATTATATCTGTTTCGAATCCACAAACCATTCCCCCCGATGGTCAGAATTTTTTTGAGTATCTTCTCGAATTTATTCGAGACTTGAGCAAAACTCAAATAGGAGAAGAAGAATACGACCCTTGGGTTCCATTTATTGGAACTATGTTCTTATTTATTTTTGTTTCGAATTGGTCTGGTGCTCTTTTACCTTGGAAAATAATACAGTTACCTCATGGGGAGTTAGCTGCCCCCACAAATGATATAAATACAACAGTTGCTTTAGCTTTGCTCACGTCAGTGGCATACTTTTATGCGGGTATTAAAAAAAAGGGATTGGCTTATTTTGAAAAATATATTAAACCAACCCCAATCCTTTTACCAATTAACATATTAGAAGATTTCACAAAACCCTTATCTCTTAGTTTTCGACTTTTTGGAAATATATTAGCTGATGAACTAGTAGTGGTTGTTCTTGTTTCTTTAGTACCTTTAGTTGTTCCTATACCTGTTATGTTTCTTGGATTATTTACAAGTGGTATTCAAGCTCTAATTTTTGCAACATTAGCCGCGGCCTATATTGGTGAATCCATGGAAGGTCATCATTGATTAGTTATCAAAATAGTCTAGTGTGTGGTTGAGGATTGTTAACTTTTTTTTAGACTATAATTGATTGAATTATTAAATACAAAATGAATATATTCTGAATTCATAGATATAATCATAGATAACCAAGAATTGTAGTAGAAAGTAGGAGTTGATATTATATTATTCAATGATGATGATAACAGGGGCTGGTATATTGGATACTTAATTATATTGATATAAATATAAAATCATAAATAGTAATATGAATTCAGTTTATAATATGGGGTTTTATATATTTTTATAGATATATTCTATATCTATCTTAGATTATATCTATTTGATTTGATAAATAATCAATAAATATGTTATGTATATATCCAATATAATAACAGATAATAAGAATCTGCCATATTCTATTCAATTCTATACTATATGTAATAAAAAAGCTATCCAAATACAAATAGATATAGCCCTTCCTATCCTTTTGAGTATGGACAATATCTTATATTTTATCTATCGGTATTGGTATCTATATGAATCTTAATGAAAGATCAAATTACAATCAAATTGATTTAATTATAATTCCATTTTTTTCTATTTTTAGCCAGAAATTCTTTGAGATTAGATGAAATCTATTTCACTAATAATTTTTTTCTTGTCTACGCTTGTCAAATTGACGAAAAAAATAAAATAAATATAAACTCAAGGATATAGAATAATAACGAAAAAAAGAATAAAATAAATCAAATGAATAGTTAGACAGTAAGGTAATAACTAGAACTCTCTTTATATAGCTTTACAAGTAAATTTATAAAAATGTAATAATACGTATCATAGTGCATTATAATTATAATATAAATATAATATGGCTAACCTAAAAAGAATATGGGTAACCTAAAAAGATGGGATACAAGTAATTCTGGTAATTTAATTTACTTCTAATTCTAATTAAATAATTAAATGATTTTGTCAAAATGACAAAATGAGTGAAAAAGAAATAGTTTATTGGTTGATTGTATCATTAACCATTTCCCTTTTTTTGCACGAGGAACTTACCATGAATCCACTGATTTCTTCTGCTTCCGTTATTGCTGCTGGATTGGCTGTAGGACTTGCTTCTATTGGACCTGGAGTTGGTCAAGGTACTGCTGCGGGTCAAGCTGTAGAAGGTATTGCGAGACAACCCGAAGCAGAGGGGAAAATACGAGGTACTTTATTGCTTAGTCTAGCTTTTATGGAAGCTTTAACAATTTATGGGTTGGTTGTAGCGTTAGCACTTTTATTTGCGAATCCTTTTGTTTGATCCTATCCTAGAAATGTTTAAAAAGGATTTGCAATTCCTTTCGTATTTTAATACCTTAAGCTTGTTTTTTCGTCGCAACAATACTTTGTTCTTCTGATATTTCCTTTATTTTAAGAAGAGACTACTAAACAATTCCCAGATACACCCGATTTCTTTATTTCATTCATAGTTTAGTGCGTATAATGGAAATTCTTTTTTATTTGAGTTTAGTATTGCAATTCACACAATACTGAAGAATTAATCGAAATGGAAAAATGGAATAATGACTTCTTACCTTTTTGAAAAAAAAAAAAGAAATTCACCTTAAAAAATCTATTAACAAACGGCGAGCTAAATAATACAAATTGGTTATTTGTTAGTCCTATTTATAAGAGGAGAACATATGAAAAATGTAACCCATTCTTTCGTTTTTTTTGGCCACTGGCCATCCGCCGGGAGTTTCGGGTTTAATACCGATATTTTAGCAACAAATCTAATAAATCTGAGTATTGTGATTGGGGTATTGATTTTCTTTGGAAAGGGAGTGTTAACTGATTTATTAGATAATCGAAAACAGAGGATCTTAAGTACTATTCAAAATTCGGAAGAATTACGTAGGGGGACCTTTGAACAGCTCGAAAAAGCCCAGGCTCAACTAAGAAAAGTGGAGCTGGAGGCAGATGAGTATCGAACGAATGGCTACTCTGAAATAGAACGTGACAAAGAAAAATTGATTAATGCTACTTATCCTAGTTTTGAAAACTTAGAAAAACTCAAAAATGAAACCCTTTATTTTCAACAACAAAGAGCTGTGCATCAAGTTCGACAACGAGTTTTCCAACAAGCCTTACAAGAAGCTCTAGTAACTTTGAATAATTGTTTGAATACTGAATTACATTTTCGTACCATCCGTGCTAATATTTGCATTCTCGAGGCCATGGAAAAAAGAGGATAAATGATGAATCCTTTCACTTTTTTATGTTAGTTTACAATTTAGGCATTATTTTTACTTTTGCTTCTGAATAATAATAAAGAAACATCAATGGTAGCCCTTCGAGCTGACGAAATTAGTAATATTATCCGTGAACGTATTGAACAATATACTAGAGAAGTACGAATTCGAAATATCGGCACCGTACTTCAGGTGGGCGATGGTATTGCTCGTATTCACGGTCTTGATGAAGTAATGGCGGGCGAATTAGTTGAATTTGCCGAGGGTACTATAGGTATTGCTTTAAATTTGGAATCTAATAATGTTGGCGTTGTATTAATGGGCGATGGTTTGATGATACAAGAAGGAAGTTCTGTAAAAGCAACAGGAAGAATTGCCCAGATACCTGTAAGTGAGGCTTATTTGGGTCGTGTTATAAATGCTTTGGCTAAACCTATTGATGGGAGAGGTGCAATTGCATCTTCTGAATCTCGATTAATTGAATCCCCAGCCCCGGGGATCATTTCAAGACGTTCTGTGTACGAGCCCCTTCAAACAGGGCTTATTGCTATTGATGCGATGATCCCCATAGGACGTGGTCAACGAGAATTAATTATTGGGGATAGACAAACTGGTAAAACAGCAGTAGCAACAGATACGATCCTCAATCAAAAAGGGCAAAATGTCATATGTATTTATGTAGCTATT